TTACTAATGGGATGCCCCAATGCGTTACAAAATTTCGCTTTAGCCAATAACGCAATCAGAGGAATAATTGGAACAAGGGTATCAACTTTCTTAATAGTATTATTGATTAGAAATGCATTTTCTAGACTTTGACTCCGTACCACTGAAGGATTCATTCGCAAACTTGAAAGATAGCCCCAAAATTCAAAGGACTGATTGGATAATTGGTTTATATAAATCCTTCTTGAATAAAACCACAGCGAAAAATGCCATTGCCAAAAAGTGATAAGATACCATTTCCATTTATTCATGAAAAGAGACGTCCCTTTTGAAGCCAGAATAGATTTTCTTTGATACCTAATATAATGGATGCAAGGTTCCTTGACCAACCATAGGTTCGCCCGAAAATCCTTAACCTTGACCTTGACAAAGACATTCACAAGACGTTCTATTTTTCCATAGAAATCAATTCGTTCAAGAAGAACTCCAAAAGATGTTGATCCTAAATGTAAGGATTGGTTATGTAGAAAGACGAAAATGGATTCGTATTCACCTATATGAGAATTATATAAGAATAAGAACAATCTTTGATTTCTTTTTGATTTTGAAAAAGAAGAGCTAGCTTTCTTTGTAGTAATACGACTATTGCAATTCCAATACTTGTTGAGAAAGAATCGTAATAAATACAAAGAAGAGGCATCTTTTACCCAATAGCGAAGAGTTTGAACCAAGATTTCCACATGGACAGGGTGGGGTATTAGTAGATCTAATACAAAATTCAAATGGTAAAAATTGTCCTCTAAAAAGGGAAATATTGAATGAATTGATCGTAAATTCTGAGATTTTACTATCGTTTTTTTTTCCCTTCTCCTTCTAGATAAGTTAGAGAAAATGGAATTTCCACAATAAAAGCAAATCCCTCTGCTATGATTTGAGAATACAAATTTTTGTTGTGCGCAAAAAATGAATTTTTTTGGTTCGAATCATTAGGCAAAATAAAAATAAGAAAATGATAATGATTCTGTTGATACATTTGAGTAATTAACCGTTTCATAACCAGTAAACTGGATTTATTGTCATAACCCGGATTTTCATTTTCCGACAAAATTGATCTACTGAAACCACGATCATGAGCAAATGCATAAATATACTCCTGAAAAATAAGTGGATATAGGAAGTCGTGTTGTTGAGATCTCTCTAGCTGTAAATATCTTTGGATTTCCTCCATTTGAAATTTTATTTGAATCAAAAGTAGAAGTAGAAGCTTGAGGGGGTTATCAAATGATACATAGTGCGATACAGTAAAAACAAGCTATTCTCGTAAGAATAGATAACTTGGGGACAGGTAAACTTATCAAACAGATTCTCTACCCCTCCCATTCATTTCCTTTAATTCGTTTAGGATAACAAGAGGGTTAGAAATCTTTTATTTTTTAAACCTAACCGCTCTTTTGATTTCGGAAAAAACTTTCTTTATCAATATACTGTTTCTTTTACACACACACATCTTCATTCGAGATTCGAGAATAGAGAAGGCTAATAGTTAGGATTCATTAAAAAACTATAGAATCCACTGATGTGGGATAAGTCCTTCCCATATCAGGCACTAATCTATTTTTAACCTCTAATTTAGATCGGAAAATTATTCAAATGAAGAACAGAAGCTCGTTGCTTTTTCTTTCTAATAATTAATTGAAGCCCTAGGGCCCCTATCCATTTATAAATTCGACCCAACTTTATTTTATGTTGTTCCAAGAATTCGAACAAAATTTTGTATCGATCCGAGAAGAATGAAATCGCCTCAGAACTGTCTATTGATACGACATGCTATTTTTTCCATTTATTCCCTTTCAGGATCAGTCGCAGTCTTACAAACTTTACCAGTGGTATAGACGAATTGTTCACTTCATCCAAATGTGTAAAAGATTCTAGCCGCACTTAAAAGCCGAGTACTCTACCGTTGAGTTAGCAACCCGAAGAAAATAGAGATGAAACTGCAACTTGTAGAGATACAATCAAAAAAAAAAATGAAATTGAAACAAACAGAAAGAAGATTATACGAGCTAATCAAACCGTAAAGAAAAATAATTAGATGAAAATACTAAGAACTTCTCAGATAAAATAAAAAAATATACCGAATTGGATAAATTGATAGAGAACCTCGTGTGTTATCTACCTTTTTTCAATCAAAAAACCTCTTAATATCAAAGAATCAAAGAAAGCATCATTTTAAATTTGAATTAAAAAAAGTAAAGCAAAAAACCTATGGGACAGAACTAACTAGACCGCGTTCACTTATTACGTTACGATGAATTATATTTGTTCGATACACTGTTGTCAATATAAATGTTGATATAAAGAATAGAGTGGAAAAATTGGATTGAATTTTTTTTAGTCCCTAATGTATTTCAGCAATCTAAGTGGAATAAGCAAAGTAGATCCCCTGTTGGTTAATCAAATTACAATGAAAACCACCCAATTGATGAAGGAAATGTCCGAATTCGTAATAAGATTGAAAAACGAATATTTTGTCGTTCTAGACTATCGGATTTGACGGAAACAATAGTAAAAAAATACGAATACAGCAGAAAAGAAGGGGGGAAATCAAAAAAACAAGTAGAGAAAAATTATACAAAGTTATATCCAAGTTGCTACCCCCCTTTAGTATTTCTTTAATTGAATTTCATTTGATTAGGCGGAAGTTCCGTAAAAAGTTCCGCTTTCTTGAAAAGATTCTGAACAGTTCCTGTGGGTTGAGCACCCTTTTCAAGGAAATATAGAATAGCAGGAACATTTAAATAAGTTTGATTTTTCGTTGGATCATAAAAGCCCACTTTTCTAAGATCTTTTCCGTCTCTTCGGGATCGAACATCAATTGCAACGATTCGATAGATGGCTCATTGGGATAGATGTAGATGAACAATACCCCCCCTAGAACCGTATAGGAAGTTTTCTCCTCGTACGGCTCGAGAAAAATGATTTGATTCGAAGTTTTGTCTATGTATGCAATTCAAATAAATTAAATAAATTAAACGACAAATAGGACTATAAAAAAAAGCAATTAGACTATGATTTCAGTCTTTTTTTCCTGAAAAAGAAAAAGAAACCATTCGTACTCATAACTCAAGTTGGATAATTCTTCAAATAGTTCAAAGGAAAAATTTGTAGTCAGTTTTTTTTTTATTGAGTAGTCTTTCCTCCTTCTGTTTGTCTCATTTAAAATAAATTCGATTTGGATTCTTTAGTCTGATCCAGCTATTGAGACTCTCGAGACAATTCAAATGGTGTTTCCTTGTTCTTAGATCCTTTAATCCTTAATTTTAAATCATTGGGTTTAGACATTACTTCGGTGCTTCTTAATTCTTTCAAACAAAATGGCAGCAACATACCCTTTTTGATTTCTTTCTAGCAAAGAATCTTATGGACAGTTAATTCGCGTGCGATAAACCTTGAATTGAAATAGAAAATATATTTACGAAGTTGTTCCAATTAATTGGCATTAACCCTAGATCCTTGTCCCCAAGAAATGAATTACTCCTTTCTACTCGAGCTCCATCGTAGACTAGTTACAACCCAACAAAAAACGAAGGGTTCAAGTGTAACAGAACAAACAATGTCGAGCCAAGAACACACTCATTACTAGACAAATGGAAAATGGTGGATTTTTAATCCACAACGGACCGTGTCCTTCAAGTCGCACGTTGCTTTCTACCACATCGTTTCAAACGAAGTTTTACCATAACATTCCTCTAATTTGGAACCGGTATCGAATTGATTTGATTCAATTATGGAATCATGAATAGTCATTGGTTCGGCTGTCGATAAACATCATAATCTTAGGCTTTTTCTTCTATATATTCTATATAATTATATTATGTGGAACGATTTTTGTGAAAAAAATCTTAGCAAGAAACCATATTTATAACATAAACATAAATAATAAGAAAGAGAATAGAAAGAAAATATATAAACAAATAATAAACAAATCACTTTTTAAATCCGCATCTTCAAATAACTCAATAAGATAAATTAAATGATTTCCTACTTTCTTTTTTCAATTTAAATTGAAACAAAGTTTCGTATTTAGACATTTAATATGTATGAAATTGGATTTCTTTTAATTTGAAGAAAATTGGACAATAAATATACCGCTTCATAGGAAGATAAGTCTTTTTAATTGACTCAGCACTGATCTAATTTCAAATAGATCAAAGAAAAAAGAAGGAAATACAATTAAATTTTTTCATGAAATGTATAAAAAATGATGGAGGTTAAAATTTGAATCTTTCTTTTTTTTTTTACTACGAAAATAAAACGAGATTGAAAGAAAAAACATTGCCTCTACCACATATTTATATTATATATGAACTGTAACTTGATCATTTGTTTAACAGATACAGATAAATCTAGATTAACTCCTTCCTCTAGCTTCCTTCTATGGGAATAATGGAGCATAAAAAATGGATGCTGGGACGGAAGGGTTCGAACCTCCGAATAGCGGGACCAAAACTCGCTGCCTTACCACTTGGCCACGCCCCATTAGAATTTCTAATCTACGTCAACAAAGAATAATATTGGTATTGGTTGTTTGTCAACTCTAGTCCAAATATCTATAGATTGATACTGGTATTTTAATACATATATATAGCATTTAACTTAATTTCTTGATCATTACCTAGAATTCAATTAAGATATTGTATGAAAGTATGATTTCTTCTATTCTCCTTTGAGAATTGGAGGATTTTTGTTGGGTGGGTTCAAATAACAAGAAGGATTTTTCTCTATCTTATTAACTTTCTTCCTTTTTACTTATATCTGAAACTCAATAAAAATACAATTATCTCCAAGAAAAAAATGTCTGTTATGCTTAATACCGTAAGTTTGATCTGTATTAATTCTGCCCTTTCTTCGAGTAGTTTTTTCTTCGGCAAATTGCCCGAAGCCTATGCTTTTTTGAATCCAATCGTAAATTTTATGCCAGTTATACCTTTGTTTTTTTTTCTATTAGCTTTTGTTTGGCA